GGGGAACCGGGGACTCAACTAACATTAAGAACTTTTCATACCGGCGGAGTATTCACGGGTGGTACTGCCGAACATGTACGAGCTCCCTCTAATGGAAAAATAAAATTTGATGAGGATTTGGTTCATCGCACACGTACCCGTCATGGGCATCCTGCTTTTCTATGTTTTATAGACTTGTATGTAACTATTGAGAGTCGAGATATTCTACATAATGTGAATATTCCAACAAAAAGTTTGATTTTAGTTCAAAATGATCAATATGTAGAATCAGAACAAGTGATTGCCGAGATTCGTACCGGAACGTCCACTTTTCATTTTAAAGAGAGAGTTCAAAAACATATTTATTCTGAGTCAGAAGGAGAAATGCACTGGAGTACTGATGGTTATCATGCGACCGAATATCCATATAGTAATGTTCATTTCTTACCAAAAACAAGTCATTTATGGATATTAGCAGGAGGTCTATGCAGATCCAATATAGTGTCTTTTTCACTCCACAAGGATCAAGATCAAATGAATGCTAATTCTTTTTCTCTCGAAGAAAGATATATCTTTGATCTCTCACTGACTAATGATCAAGTAAGACATAAATTGTTGGATACTTTTGGTAAAAAATATAGGGAAATTTTTGACTATTCAAAACCTTATCGAATCATGTCCAAGGATCATTGGAATCTTATAGAGCCTTCTACTTATATTCGTCAAGAGAATTCCTTGGCGAAAAAGCGAAGAAATAGATTCGTGATTCCCTTACAATATGATCAAGAACAAGAAAAGAAACTAATACCCTGTTTTGGTATTTCGATTAAAATACCTATAAATGGTATTTTACGTAGAAATAGTATTCTTGCTTATTTTGATGATCCGCGATACAGAAGAAGCAGTTCGGGAATTACTAAATATGGGATTGTCGAAGTAGATTCAATCGTAAAAAAAGAGGATTTGATTGAGTATCGAGGAGCAAAAGAATTTAGTCCGAAATACCAAATGCAAATGAAAGTAGATCGATTTTTTTTCATTCCCGAGGAAGTGCATATTTTACCCGGATCTTCGCCCATAATGGTCCGGAACAATAGTATCATTGGAGTAGATACACGACTTGCTTTAAATATAAATACAAGAAGTCGAGTAGGTGGATTAGTCCGAGTGGAGAGAAAAAAAAAAAGTATGGAACTGAAAATATTTTCTGGAGATATTCATTTTTCTGGAGAGGTGGATAAAATATCTAGGCACAGTGGCATTTTGATACCACCAGGAATGGAAAAAAAAAATTCTAAAGGATCAAAAAAATTGAAAAATTGGATCTATGTCCAACGGATTACACCTACCAAAAAAAGGTATTTTGTTTTGGTTCGGCCCGTAGTCACATATGAAATAGCTGATGGGATAAATTTAGCAACACTTTTCTCTCAGGATCTCTTGCAGGAAAAGGATAATGTCCAACTTCGAATTGTCAATTATATACTTTATGGAAATGGCAAGTCAATTCGAGGAATTTCTCACACAAGTATTCAATTAGTTCGGGCTTGCTTAGTATTGACTTGGGACCAAGAAAAAAAGAGTTCTATAGAAGAAGAGGTTCATGCTTCTTTTGTTGAAATAAGGGCAAATGATCTGCTTCGTGATTTCATCCGAATTGAGTTAGTAAAGTCCACTATTTCGTATACCGAAAAAAGGTATGATACGGCAGGTTCAAGATTTATTTCCAATAATGAATTAGATCGTACCCATAGAAATCCTTTTGATTCCAAGGCGAAGATTCAATCATTTCCCCAACATAAGGGAACTCTTGGTACGTTGTTGAATCGAAATAAGGAATGCCAATCTTTCATAATTTTGTCATCATCCAATTGTTCTCGAATTGGCCCCTTCAATACTTCGAGATATAATAATGCGACAAAAGAATCGGATCCCATGACTCCAATTAGGGATTTGTTGGGTCCTTTAGGTACTATTGTGCCTAAAATAGTAAAATTTTGTTCATCTTACTATTTAAGAACTTATAATCAAGTCTTTTTAAAGAAATATTTTTTATTTGAAAATTTTCAACAGACTTTCCAAGTGCTTCAAGTACTTCCATTTCAATACTGTTTCCTAGATGAAAATAGTAGGATTTATAATCCCGATCCATGCAGTAACATCATTTGGAATTCATTCCATTCGAATTGGTGTTTTCTCCATCACGATTCTTGTGAAGAGGCATGGACAATAATTAGCCTTGGACAATTCCTTTGTGAAAATGTATGTCTATTGAAATACGGATCACGCATAAAAAAATCTGGTCAAATTTTCATTGTTCATGTTGACTCTTTAGTTATAAGATCAGCTAAGCCCTATTTGGTCACTCCAGGAGCAACTGTACATGGCCATTATGGGGAAACCTTTTCTGAAGGAAATACATTAATTACATTTATATATGAAAAATCGAGATCTGGTGACATAACGCAAGGTCTTCCAAAAGTGGAACAAATCTTAGAAGTTCGTTCGATTGATTCAATATCGATGAACCTCGAAAGAAGAATTGAAGGTTGGGACGAACGTATCCGAAGGATTCTTGGGATCCCCTGGGGATTCTTGATTGGAGTTGAACTAACCATAGCCCAAAGTCGTATCTCTTTGGTTAATAAGATCCAAAAGGTTTATCGATCCCAGGGGGTACAGATCCATAATAGACATATAGAGATTATTGTACGTCAAGTAACATCAAGAGTTTTGGTTTCAGAAGATGGAATGTCTAATGTTTTTTTACCTGGGGAATTTATTGGATTGTTGCGAGCAGAGCGAGCAGGGCGCGTTTTGGACGAAGCGATCTTTTATCGGGCAATCTTATTGGGAATAACGAAGTCATCTCTGAATACTCAAAGTTTCATATCCGAAGCGAGTTTTCAAGAAACTGCTCGAGTTTTAGCAAAAGCTGCTCTACGAGGTCGTATTGATTGGTTGAAAGGCCTGAAAGAGAACGTTGTTTTGGGGGGGATTATACCAGTTGGTACCGGATTCAAAAAATTAGTACATCGTTCAAAGCAAGACAAAAACATTCATTTGAAAATCAAAAGGAAGAATCTATTCGAGTTGGAAATGAGAGATATTTTGTTACACCATAGAGAATTATTTTGTTTTTATTTCCCAAACACTTTCTATGAGACATCAGACCAATCATTTACGTAATGTAATTTTGTAATTTACTAATTCCCCTAACAAGAGGTTCATTCTTTTTACTTTAACTCTCTAGTCTAATTATGGATTTCGTAATCAATGAAATCAAAAATAAAGAATGAAATTCATGGTTTGGGTCGTAGATCAAAGGTCAATCCTGGTAGAAGGTTCCGTTGGAACAATTATTTATTTCACAAAGTAATGAATCTATTTTCTTTGAAAAAAAAAAGAAAAAGAGAAAGTGTGGGAAAATGGGAAGACGATATTGGAACATCAATTTGGAAGAAATGATGGAAGCAGGAGTTCATTTTGGTCATGGTACTAATAAATGGAATCCTAGAATGGTTCCTTACATCTCTGCAAAGCGTAAAGGTATTCATATTACAAATCTTACTATAACTGCTCGTTTTTTATCAGAAGCCTGCAATTTAGTTTTTGATGCAGCAAGTAGGGGAAAAAAATTCTTAATCGTTGGCACCAAAAAGAAAGCAGCGGATTTAGTAGCATCAGCAGCAATAAGGGCTCGATGCCATTATGTTAATAAAAAATGGCTTGGTGGTATGTTAACGAATTGGTCTACTACAGAAACAAGACTTCAGAAATTCAGGGACTTAAGAGCAGAACAAAAGATGGGGAAACTCAATCGTCTTCCCAAAGGAGATGCAGCAATGTTGAAGAGAAAGTTATCTACCTTGCAAACATATCTGGGTGGGATCAAATATATGACGGGATTGCCCGATATTGTAATTATCGTTGATCAGCAAGAAGAATATACGGTTCTTCAAGAATGTGTTATTTTGGGTATTCCGACGATTTGTTTAATCGATACAAATTGTGACCCAGATCTTGCAGATATTTCTATTCCGGCCAACGATGATGCTATAGCTTCGATTCGGTTGATTCTTACCAAATTAGTATCTGCAATTTGTGAGGGCCGTTCTAGTTATATAAAAAATGGTTGAATATCTTATCATTACTCTTATTCTTAAGAAGAAGAAAGAAGAAGATTAGTTTGTTTTTGGTGAACTCTCTTTGATTGTTACTATTTTGGTTTGCATCTTTTGGAGTTTGAACTATGTTTTGAATATTGAAGAATATTTAAAAGATAAAATGATTGGTATTTTTTTTATGTGATTTCTTGGTATCCGAAATATATGATTCATAACTTAAATTCATGAATGAACATAGATGAATTGAGAAAGAGATGGTTGAATCAAAATAATTCCTTTTTTGAAGTTCGATTTCTGTTAGAGGACAATATGAATTTTATACCATGTTCCATTAAAACACTCAAAGGATTATACGATATATCAGGTGTAGAAGTAGGCCAGCATTTCTATTGGCAAATAGGAGGTTTACAAATTCATGCCCAAGTACTTATCACTTCTTGGGTTGTAATTGCTATCTTATTAGGTTCAGTCATCATAGCTGTTCGAAATCCACAAACCATTCCGACCGACGGTCAGAATTTCTTCGAATATGTCCTTGAATTTATTCAAGACTTGAGCAAAACTCAGATTGGAGAGGAGTATGGTCCTTGGGTTCCTTTTATAGGAACGATGTTCCTATTTATTTTTGTTTCTAACTGGTCAGGTGCTCTTTTACCTTGGAAAATCATAAAGTTACCTCATGGGGAGTTAGCTGCGCCCACGAATGATATAAATACTACTGTTGCTTTAGCTTTACCCACGTCAGTGGCATATTTCTATGCGGGTCTTAGCAAAAAAGGATTGGGATATTTTGGGAAATACATTCAACCAACTCCAATACTTTTACCAATTAATATTCTAGAAGATTTCACAAAACCTTTATCTCTTAGTTTTCGACTTTTCGGGAATATATTGGCTGATGAATTAGTGGTTGTTGTTCTTGTTTCTTTAGTACCTTCATTAGTTCCTATACCTGTCATGTTTCTTGGATTATTTACAAGCGGTATTCAAGCTCTTATTTTTGCAACTTTGGCTGCGGCTTATATAGGTGAATCCATGGAGGGTCATCATTGACTAACTTTCGAAATAGTCTCTTATCCCAATTCAAAGGGGGTTCGATATAATCCACTAGGTTGGAGAATAAAATGCAAATAGCTACATGTATGTATATATGAAGAAAGATAGATGAAATTTGGAAGAGAAAGAAGGGTTGGGGCTCCTACTACATATATGTATATGTAATGCCTATGAGTATAAATCCTTGTGTATGTTTCGAAGAATGGTTCCAGAATACGATTTAATAGAATAAAAAGTGCAGGTGATTTACGTTATGGAAGAATAAAAGTATATGTTATTTACTAGTTAGATAGTAATTACCCCTATTTCTTTTTTTTCTAGTCCACTGCATTTAGATGAATTTCCATATCAGTCCTTTTTCTATTTTGTCTGTGATTGTGAATTGAATGAAAAATGAAAGATAAAGAATAGAATAGTTTCTAAACAAGGAAACGCAATGACTAAAACCGTATACATATTACATAAGGTAGAAATAAAAAACGGTATATCGAAGTAGTTCTGACAATTCAGTAATATTCTGAATTCCATTTGGAGCTTTTAGCTACTTCGACCCGATATATTTTGGTGATAAAGATCAAAAAATAAAAAATAAGTGTAGTAAAAAGTAGAAGTAGAAAAATAAGTAGATGTAGATTAAGTACTAATTCATTGAAGTACTAATTCATTGGTTGGTTGTATCATTAACCATTTCTTTTTTTGGTGCGAGGAACTTACCATGAATCCACTTATTTCTGCTGCTTCTGTTATTGCTGCTGGATTGGCTGTAGGGCTTGCTTCTATCGGACCTGGGGTCGGTCAAGGTACTGCTGCGGGCCAAGCCGTAGAAGGTATTGCGAGACAACCAGAAGCAGAGGGTAAAATACGAGGTACTTTATTGCTTAGTCTGGCTTTTATGGAAGCTTTAACAATTTATGGACTGGTCGTGGCATTAGCTCTTTTATTTGCAAATCCTTTTGTTTAATGTTTAATTTCATCGTAGAATAAAAATGTAAAAAAAAAAAAGAAGAATAAAAACATAACCATAACTAATAAATTTGAGAATTCTCAAATTCCATTAAGAATAATAAGCGGAGTGATACAAAAAGAACTCTGTTCTTTGTTAGTCCTATCTATAAGGGGAGAGCTTATGAAAAATATAACCGATTCTTTTGTTTCCGTGGAGCACTGGCCATCCGCTGGGAGTTTCGAGTTTAATACCGATATTTTAGCAACAAATCCAATAAATCTAAGCGTAGTGCTGGGTGTATTGATTTTTTTTGGAAAGGGAGTGTGTGCGAGTTGTGTATTTCAAGAATAGGTTGGATTTCACCGGCTGCACTTTCTTTATTCTTTTTTATAGCAGAAATAGGAACAAAGGGTGCACAATCTCGACGAATTACTTCGGAATTGGATTTCATTCAGAGATCATATGTAAGAACCATAGCATTTCGTGACTAATTGATAAATGAACTTTGATTCTCTTCTCTATCAACCAATAATGTTGAGGTCTTTTACATGGTTAAAGATAAATTGTTTGAAGTCCAGGCACAGCATAGTATGGTACTCTTTCTACCGCTACGTTAGTAACAAAAAGGTTGAAAGATGATAAAAAAGGAATAATTGGGAATTTATCCGATGTAGAACACTCATATGGATAAAATTATTTGAACCATTATGGGTATCTCCCCCCCTTTTTTTTTATCCACTGCCGAATCGACGACCTATGTATTCTATTTGTATAAAAAAGAGAATTTTTTGGATAAAAAAAATCGAAATCTCATTCTAATAATAATCTAATTATAATGATAATGAAGTAATGAAGTTCAAAATTCTATTCAATTAGATATTATCTATTATAATTTTGATCTAATTTATCATAGCATATAAAGAAGAAAGAATAGAATTCTTTTTTCTTTAAAATCTTTTTTTTCTTTTTGGAAATAAGTTGTAAATAAAGAACAAATAAAGAAACAACTTTGCTGACAATTTTTTATTTTTTGTCTGGTCTGAAGAGTCCTCCTAAGATTCTGATGTTAGATCAGTTTCGATATACGAACAGAAAAGAGAGGATAGGCTCATTCCGTTCAAAGATATGGGGAATGCCCATCAATCAAAGAAAAGATAAAAGAAACAATTGAGCGTGAGAGCCAAATGAATCGAAAGATTCATGTTTGGTTCGGGAAGAGATATGATAGTTGTGAAATGAATGGAAAGATAATCTACTTTCATTAAATGATTTATTAGATAAGCGAAAACAGAGGATCTTGAGTACTATTCGAAATTCAGAAGAATTACGTAAAAGAGCCATTGAACAGCTCGAAAGAGCTCGGGTTAGATTACGGAAAGTGGAAATCGAAGC